ATAGCAGCAAAAAGGCTTACTGATGGCAACCGAACTGCTAGGACAACACCTCTCCAACAAAGCCCAGCCTACAAGTGGAACAAGAAGAACAGCTTCAACAAGAAGGAGCAGAAAATGAGGAAGATGAAGAGAATCCAGAGTTCAATGCAGACGACTTGGTGGATTCTGACGTAGATACCTCCCTTGCTATGGTGGTTCGGCTCTCGCTGCCCCAAAGATTGAGAAGTAAGATTGGAAGAGAACAACCATCTTTCAAACACTTGTCACCTGCGGCAAAGAATTACGGAAGCTGGTCATTGATGGTGGGAGTTGCATGAATGTGGTTTCAGCCTCTACAGTTGAGATATAGAAGCTTCCTACCGAGCCACATCCACAACCATATCATGTCGCATGGATCAACAAAACTACCATACCGGTAACTCAATGCTGTTTAGTTTATATTTTCTGGTCATTATAAAGATTATATTTGGTGTGATGTTGTTCCCATGAATGTTACACACATATTATGGGGTCGGCCTTAGCTCTATGATCGTGATGTGTATCATTGTGGTAGAGAGAATACTTCCCATTTTATGTGCAAGGCTAAGGATGTTACTCTCTACCCAAAGAGTACTGAAGAAAATGAATAAATCTAGTGTTTCCGTGAGCAGTAAGCAGCAGATCTCCCCTTCTTTTTGGAAAGCTGGTGGCCGCGTGTGAATTCTTTCAAGACAAGGGGCGGCCTGATTCGACATTGTTGTTTACTCTGATCCGGTCGAGGTGGTTTTCGTTTACCAGCGCGTAGGTGGTCTAAGTTCCTATGACCGAGTCTTTCTAGCCCCTGTGAACATAAGTTGTTTAATAGTTGGCATGTTGAATCATATCATATAAATAATGGGCTGGTTTAGATCGATCCTAACCTGATGATGATTCAATTACTCGCCTCCCACTTGCCTTGATATTGATACAATCTTTCTCTCTATTACGCTATTTCTCGGTTAATAACATGGTAATTGCCCCTGCCAGTACCGGAAGTGATAATAAAGGTGGGAATGCTGTCACTAGAACGGACCACACAAATAGGGGTGATCTATGCATAGTCATTCCAGGTCCACGCATGTTGGAGATAGTTGTTATAAAATTGATAGAACCTAAAATGGATGAAACACCAGATAGATGAGGACTAGAAATTGCTGAATCAACTGCTCCTCCAGAATGGCTGGTAATACCACTTAAGGGCGGATAGACCGTCCACCCAGTGCCGCTACCCACTTCTACTAAGGCTGGGCTTAATAGGAGCACGAGACTTGGTGGCAACAACCAGAATGAAATATTATTTAATCGTGGAAATGCCATGTCAGGCGCACCTATCAGAATCGGAACAGACCAATTACCAGATCCACCTATCATCGCCGGCATAACCATAAAAAAGATCATTAAAAAAGCGTGAGCCGTTATTAAAACATTATAAAGTTGATGATTCCCACCAAGAATTTGATCGCCGGGTCGTGCTAATTCCATACGAATCAGTACTGAGAAGCATGTGCCCATCACTCCAGCAATGGCACCAAAGATGAAATGAAATATAGAGTCCCTATATCTTTGTGGTTAGTGGAGAACAGCCATCGGACCGGATTTGTCGTAAAATTGAGATTCTTTTGTTTCCTTCCTTATCAGAGAAGGGTCCCTCTTAGGGAGCTGGGGCTTCTTTTTTGAAAAAAGGGGGGCTAATACACAGGGAAGAGGCTTACTAGAAAAAAAAGACTAACTAACTACATAGCTACTTACATAACATAAGAGAATTTCATAAAGTCACTCTCTCCAACCTTTTATATATCCGGCTTTATAAAGTAAATATGAGATTTGCGTTGGTTTTTCCAACGAAACTAAGCACTTTTTTTATTTATCATCCGGAAGAGCTCTTTTTGTGGTCTCACTTTACCACCATCTGAAATGCGCGATACTTCGATTGGTGGAAGCCAGTCTATGAAGATTCCCCCTTTTCTTACGTGCAATTCCCCTCTTTCGGTAAGCATCCAGTATCTCATCAAATGAACATTGCTCTAAGCTTGTCCTGTAGATTATACGTCGTTTGAAAGCTGCTTCAAGGGTCCAACGAATAGCTAAGGTTTGTTGACGATCCCTGGCTACAATCCCAGGGACATCATAAATAGTACCTGCTCTTCCTACTCTTTCCACTTCGCATATGGGCTTTATATTCTCTAGGGCGTCAACCATAAGTTTGATTACATCGCGTTCAGTTCGAGCGGGGCGATGAAAAGTTTGATAAACAATAGCACGAACTCTTGTTTTTTTACCTTCTTTCATGCGAAAGTTGACCAACTTCTTGATCAATTGTTTTTGCTCACCATCCAAGTCCCCCATATAGCTTAGAATTTCCGAGCAATTGGAAGCCGCTTTCGATGACGAGGCCGAAGAATTTATATTACGCGATCGTTACTGTCCATCTTTATCAGCCAACTCCCCAGTTTCCAACAGTGACTGTCTCTGATCCCTCTAT